GATCAGGCCGGGAGAATAAACCTTTCGTATAAAATCAAAGAACTAAGATATTCTTTCTATTGAGGAGATCCGTTTTGAGTCATTATCTATATTGAATTCCTGATCAATTGCTTTTTTCTATCTTTTTCTTAATATTAAATACTTTGTTTAAGTTTAAATTTTAATAGCTATTTAAAAAATTTCTATTATTTATTAGAATATTTCTAATTTCTATTTTAATAATATTTTTTTTTATTAAAATAGAATAATATAATAAAATAAATAATAATAATAAAGTTAAATAAGATTAAATAAATAAAAATCAAATGAAAAAAGAAAATAAAGAGAAGAAGGTGGATTTTTATCAATCTTTATTTCACGTGTTACATCACATAACAAATTTGCAATTTGGAATTAGGAGAGATGGCTGAGTGGACTAAAGCGGCGGATTGCTAATCCGTTGTACAAATTATTTGTACCGAGGGTTCGAATCCCTCTCTTTCCGCTTTCTCTGATCACTTGGTATTTTCGAATTCGAAAAGATTCTCATCCCTTGATTTTATCATAGTTAAATGTATGAAACAAATAAGATTATTAAGAATTAATTTTTTTTTTAAGAAAAAAAACTAGAAATTTTTTATTCCTCACGTCCAGGATTGCGTCCTGGATCATTAGATAAGAATCCAAAGATAAAAAGGGAAACAAAGAATATCACTACTGTGTAAACAAAGAGTTTGAGAGTAAGCATTACACAATCTCCAAGATCATTTTTTTTTTTGAAAAAGGGGAATAGATTGCCCATTTTTTACCACATATACCATTTTTTTTGTTTTGACACCCCAAAAAATGAAAAATAAAACGAATTCCTTTGTAATAAGATTTTGATTCATTCGTTACCCGAAATTTCTTGTCATATCAATAATTAGGTATTATGGAGTACCTAATAGTCCATACTCACCGGAAGGTCAGAACGGGGAAAAGGCTGATCCAAATTCATCGCTGCGGTTATTCATTCAATATACAAGAATTTCTATTTTTGAATCGAGGGTTCGTAATGTAAGACTTATCTGATCTTATCAATTTTTAGAATTTTTTTATCAAATACATCATCAATTTAGCAGAGTATTAAAGATTTCATCGAAAACTTACAGCGGCTTGCCAAACAAAGGCTAAGAGAAAAAAGAGTAAAGGTATGACAGGCATAACATCTACGATTGGATTGAAAATGGCATAAGCTTCGGGCAATTTGGCGAAGAAAAAACTACTCGAATAAAGGACAGAATTAAGACAGATACCGATTAAACTAAAGATATTAAGCATAACAAGCATTTCGTTCTTGTGGATTAGATAATTTTGAGTTATTTTTATAAGGGAAAAATGAAAAAGGCAGATCAAGAAATCCTTCTTTTTCTTCGGTTCGGACTTTCCCAAATAAAAAATCCCTCCCCCCATTATCATTCTAAAATGAGAATATAAGGAATTCAACTTTCATACAATATCTTAATTGAATTCTATGTAATGATCAATGAATTTTTTTGATTCTATATCTACATGTCTTGAATCCTAGCAACAAAATATCCCATATGTTTTTGTGTATTTGGGTTGGGATTGACGAATAACCAATACCAATATTAGTGTTGATTAATATCGAATAGAAATCAAAATGGGGCGTGGCCAAGCGGTAAGGCAGCGGGTTTTGGTCCCGTTATTCGGAGGTTCGAATCCTTCCGTCCCAGATCGTTTTTCATGAAACGAAAGATGGGATCACACTGCATTCCACATGAAACAATAATTTGTTAAAGGGAAAAATCTTTTCTTATTAATTTTCAGAATGGTTCTAAGAATCATATCTGAGAATTCGTTTGGTTTCTCACAAACGGAGTCAAGTGTCAAATGTGGGTAAAATTGAATATCTTTATTTTCATTCAATTCATATGATAGAATATGGGGTTAAATTAAATAAATTTGATCCTTGCTGACCCTTATCCGGATAAATACTTATTTATCCGTAGATAGAAATATTATATACCGGTTGAACCAATGACTATTCATGATTTTATATTGAATCAATTCCATACCGCTTTGAAATTTCAATTAGAGGAATGTTATGGTAAAACTTCGTTTGAAACGATGTGGTAGAAAGCAACGTGCGACTTGAAGGACATGGTCGGCTGTGGATTTTTACATCCGCCATCTTCTATAGTAATGAAGATGCTCTTGGCTCGACATAGTTTGTTCTGTTCTGCCCGGAACCTAATTTGTGTTGGGTTATAAGTAAATAGTACATGATGAAGCTCGAAAAGAAAGGATTGATTCATTTTTCAAGGGAAAGAATCTAGGGTTAGTGAAAATCAATAAGTTAGACCAACTCTGTAAGTATATCCTCACTATATATAAATTCGAAATTGAAAGGTTCAAATTCATAACAAGTTTGAAAAGTCAAATTTTTCTAAATTGGTAAAACTATTTCGATGAAAAGTGTATCACAAGGGAATCAATCATTCGTATTCTATTTATATAGAAAGAAATAACAAAAAAAGGTATGTTGCTGCCATTTTGAAAGGAATAAGTATCCCCGAGGTAATGTCTAAACCCAATGATTTCACAAAGCAAGGATAAAGGATTCCGAAACAAGGAAACACTATTTTCAATTGTCTCAACAATTGGATCAGACTGAGGAATAAAAAAAGATTCGAAATGAGACAAACAAAAGAGTTTAGAGACGGCTCAATAAATGTCTAAGGATTTTCTTGTCAGAATTACCCAACTTGAGTTATGAGTATGAATGAGATTTCTTCCTTTTTCTGTAAGTAAGAAGAAAAAAGTACTCAATTCAAATTATAGTAAAATTCATTATTTTATGGATCCACTTGCTATTATATACAGAAATTAGAATCATTTTTCTCGAGCCGTATGAGGAAAAAACCTCCTATACGTTTCTAGGGGGGGCATTGTTTATTTACATCTATCCCAATGAGCCATCTATCGAATCGTTGCAATTGATGTTCGATTCCGAAGAGAAGGAAGAGATCTTCGAAAAGTAGGTTTTTACGATCCGATAAAGAATCAAACTTATTTAAATGTTCCTGCTATTCTATATTTCCTTGAAAAAGGTGCTCAACCTACAGGAACTGTTTATGATATTTTAAAGAAGGCAGAATTCTTTAAAGAAAGAACTTTGAGTTAATTAAAGGAAAAAACAAAATTATTAAATAAATAAAATAAAGTAGGGAAGGGTAACTAGTATCTATCCTTGTGTAATTATTTCTATTTACACACCATTTTCCTTTTTCTTGCTTTATTCATATTTTGGTGGGGGAATTTAATTTAACAACAAACAAGGGGTTAAGCTTGCTTATCGTACTTTTATTGATTGAATAAACCAGGGATTTTTTATTTACCTTTTCCTTAATTTTTCCCATTTCAATTTCTTATTTATGTTGTGCCAATCCAACACAAGTCTTTATTTTATTTACTTGATTTACTTTCTCAACATTGCTTTTATATTGACAATGGTGTATCGAACAAATATAATTCGATCGTAGATAAATAGGGCTGTTTATCCCCACCCCATATTGGTTTTTTTTTGTTTCCTTCACTCAAATGATGGGTTTGCCTTGCTGCATTTACTCTCATACAAGATGTATTTTCTTAGGGAAAATCAAAAAATAATTTGATAAAAAATGGGTGGTCTGTCATAATTTTTACATTTTGATTAGGAATATTTTTAATCCGATCTGCTAATTTTGGTATTTTGTGTTTCTAATTGATCAGAAAATCCTTCTTTTCGATGTGTTGCTAGTTCAATGTTTTGATAGGGTCGTGCAGTGCAATTCAATTTATTTTTATATTTCGATCGTATCTACATATCCTATTTATCCGGGTTGCTAACTCAACGGTAGAGTACTCGGCTTTTAAGTGCGACTATGATCTTTTACACATTTGGATGAAGCAACAAATTCGTCCAGACTATTGGTATAGTCTATAAGACCACGACTGATCCTCAAGGGTAATGAATGGAAAAAACAGCATGTCGTAATAAAATCAATTTATTATTTTATTAGATTTTCTATTTTATTAATTTATTTAATTTGAAATGAAAGTCAAAGTTAAAGTAGAACTTTGAGTTTATCCTTACCGAATCATTACATTACAGTTCCAAAAGATTGTTTTGATTTTTGGAAGGGGACAAAAGAAATTCACATTTACAGTTGGGTCTAGTGAATAAATGGATAGAGCTCTATGGCTCCAATTCTGGTAAAATAAAAAGCAACGAGCTTATGTTCTTAATTGGAATGATTACCCGATCTAATTAGATGTTAAAAATGAATTAGTGCCTAATGCGGGAAAGAGTGGGTTCTCCTGTGAGTGAACCATTGATTTTTTCTTTTTTTTTTTCAGAATCCTAATTATTCTTTATTATGGATTGTAGACAGATGTGTAGAAGAAACAGTATATTGATAAAGAGAATTTATTCCAAAGTCAAAAGAGCGATTGGGTTGCAAAAATAAAGGATTTTTTCTCCTGTTGTAATTATAACGAACATAAACCAATTGGATAGAAAAGGAAGGTAAAAAGATCTGTTGATTGGACTCCCTCTTTCTTTTCCGGGGTATATATTTTTTTCTTACTATACTATATACATAATACAATACATAATACCCTGTTCTGACCATATTGCACTATGTATGTATCATTTGATAAACCAAGAAAAACCTTCTGCCTCTGGCTCAAGTAGAAATGTAAATGGAAGAATTACAAGGATATTTAGAAAAAGATAGATCTCGGCAACAACACTTCCTATATCCGTTTCTTTTTCAGGAGTATATTTATGCGTTTGCTCATGATCATGGTTTAAACGATTCGATTTTTTACGAACCCGTGGAAATTTTTGGTTATGACAATAAATCTAGTTCAGTACTTGTGAAACGTTTAATTATTCGAATGTATCAACAGAATTATTTAATTAATTCGGTTAATTATTCTAACCAAAATCGATTTGTTGGGCACAACAATTTTTT